CTTTTAGTTGTTACCTTTAGTAGTGTAAACAACATCCCCGAAACTAGCGCATGCGATATCCCTCGGTGTCTTTATGGTAACCAGCATGCGTTAGGGAAACAGTATAGTAAGACGAAGGCGATCCCAGCAACGCAACTCAGGCAAGCGACTAAAGCAAGCCGAAGGCGATCCCCATAACTACAGGTGCTGGGGATCGTTTGGCATAACGCTCTAACGCAAGTCGTTATGGCGCTTTGGAACACTGCCGATCGCCACCTCTTGCAAGCAACCCTCGGTCACAAATGGGAAAAATCATACGCTATCATAGGCGCTTCTAATTTATTTGGAGATTCTAAATGCAGCATGCGCTGAAACCCGCCTAGCTACTTACTACTCTACTTAACTTAAAATAAAAAAAAAATTGAATTCAAATTGGTCGAGAAAAAGAACCGCGCTAGTCGGAATTTGGGGAAAGATAGAGAGCTCTCTAGGCTCTCCTGATCAAATTGAGAGTTCGCTTTGCCAGTCCATGAATATGTCGCACCCAGCAGTTCGAGGAGTTGGCCAGATACGGATCGAAGCCCTGCCTCGAAAAAGTCAGGACTTTTGGGCAGATTCCAGTATCCGACCCATCTCTTTCTGCCGATTCCCCGGGTTGTCGGAATCTCTGGTTCGATCAGGACCAGGAGTCCCATTCATTCGTTTATGGGAGCGACTCTCTGTTCCCATTCTCCACCGGGTCATCAGGTGATTAGCCAGCTCTATTGCAAGCCCGAACTTGTGTACCCGGAAATCAGTCCAATAATAAGCTAGCAAACCAGCTCCTGTCATGTGCGATAGTCCCGGAAGTAGTAAGCCAGCTAAGAAGTCATGCTTTTAGTCCGTTAGTGACAGTAGGAATGCCATTAAGCCAGTAGGAGTTCAGTAGCTCTTCCCCAGTCGTGTTGAATAAGCTGGTATTGGAGGGATTTAGAGGTTACTCTTCACTTAAGAAGTCATTTCGTCAGTCAGCAGTTTAGCCCGAGGTTTGAAATGGGCAATCAGCTTCATTCCTTACTCGTGCTGTAATCAGGCTTAGCGACCTTCCATCTTTTAGAATCTAGTTGTTGGTGCAGTTCCTCTCTTTCCTGTCTCGCCCCTGGGTGTAGTTGATCTAAGAGCCCTAGTTCTTTCGTTGAGGTATGAAAGTAGAAAGGAAAGGTGAGCACTCTTGTCTTTCAAAAGGAGTGGCGGAAATAATTAACATAGTCTAGATGAGGCTCACTTGGAAGATCCCGCGCCGGGAGCGATAGCAGAGGCGAGAGTTGTTTAGTCCAGTTTTTGGCCTTATCTTTCTTACAGGTGGCGACAACGTCGAGTTGCTTGGTTGGCTAAGGAGGCGGAGAAGAGACCAGACCGTCAGTTTTATCTACCGATAGCGAGAGGGGCAGACATGTCTCCACTTACTTAATTAAGGGTGAAGGTGCGCCCGATACAAGTACCGGATTTGACTTTCTAACTATAGCCAAGAGACCCATGCTTCCAGGTCCAAAGGCAGAGGCAGGTAGAGTCCTTGTCGCAGCGCACTAGTTAGTAGGTGTGATCCAAGACCAGAGAAGATGATAAGGGAAGGGGATTAGCCCATCTTTAGGGAATCCTATTAGAAATAGAAATTCGAACAAGCGACCTATCGGACACATAGAGAACTTCGCTGCGCTTCAAGCCAGCAATCAAACTCAATAGCTATAGGCTTCAAGCTAACGTGCACTCAGTCCTCTCAGTCCACTAGCAGTCTCATAGCTATCAGTCTTAGTAGTCTTTTCATTGACCAGAGCGGGACTCTTTGCTTGCCTTGCTTCTTTGCTCGAATAAGCGGGAAGAACGGCTGGTTGATTTAGCTCACCCGATTTCCTGAGAATGCTTTTTCTATTCCCTTGCCTACTAGACTTGTCTTAGACAAGCAACTACTACTTTACCATCAAACATCTTCCGTTAATACCAATTAAAGGGATCATCACCTGGTCCTATAGAGATGAACAGCATCCAGCAAAGCCTATTCCGAAAGTACTATCAAATGAAGCTCTGTTCAAGGAAAAGAGACTTTTGTCTTAGAACACTCGATCACAAGTCCCTACTATAGTCAATATATAACACCATCTTTGTCCATAATATTAACCCTACCATCTTCATCCAAAACCACCATCTTACCTTTATAACATTTAATGGGATCATCACCGGGTCCAATAGACTCGATAAAACCAGGCAGATTGAGGTTATCAATTAACGCATATACTGCATTCTCGTCGATGCATACATCATCATTCACTCTACTCGAAATTATGACTTGACTCATGATTCTAGAAAATGCTACCCCAGGAAACCTTTTGGCAAACTCGCTGTCGAAGATATCCTTTAACACTATATTTTCTAATACCCGGGTGATACAACCTGCTGGTGGAATACAATTACCAAAGCTTACATCACATCCATTATCACAGTCAACGAAGGGTAGATTCAGATAAGATGATATTAGATTATAACATATTGAACCATCACCAACAATAAGTTTCACACTCTCTAAAATCTGACACTTTGAAATAGAATATCCTAATACTGGTTCAGTTATGTCAATACGATACAGTCTTTTCACCATTCCCATATTTATAATACTAGAATGATATGAATTCATCTCATCTATTGGCATGCAACCATAAGAAAGATGACACAACATTTTGCTAACCCCCATGTAGACCAACACATCATTTTTATCAGGCATAACCGCTATGATAACATCAGGATCAATGCTAGGGAAATATGAAAAATCAGGACAAGAGGCTTCCATTTCATCAAATAACATTAAAAAATCATTGCGATTAGTGATCTTAACACGTAGCGGAGATAAAACATATAAACCAGAAAGTAGCCTTTGTTGAAGAACAGTAAACTCGCTTCGTGACATATTAAAATTGGTATTGCTAGTTAAATCGTTGTAGACAGACTCTATATTCTCTGATAACTGAACTAGCGAGCAATCCATTGTTGAATAATTGACCTTAACTATAAGAGGAAACTTAAACGAACATACATACTTTTGTTGTGTGCTTACTACTTGAATCATAATGTTGTTGCTTCTATTAAAGCGGAAGAACTAGAGGATATGTTTGGTACTATACCCATAGCTAGAAAGACAGCAACCATGATACCCAAACCAATGGCAACCCTAGCTTCATGGTTGTTAGGTATAGGAATTTCAGAGAATGGGTAAACATTATCAAAGGCTGATAACACTTCCCCGGAAATGTATTTACGTTCAATAATACAGAGTTTTTGTAAAGGAGGTAATTCATAGTTAACATCATGGAATGATAAATACGAAATGACCCTAGGTAAGCACAGTTCAGGAGGGGCTGTCTCTGGCACTCCAGGCAAAAAGGTGTACCAGACTGTACAACCAACCCCCATGCTAACAAGAATGATTAAACGACCATACTTACCTTTTAAAAAGGTTAAGATTTCTACCACCTTTTTAGGTACCCTATTTTCTGTTACCAAATTACGCAAACCACACCCAAGCCAGCTATATGTAAACAAATGCGGGTTTGAAAATGGTACTATATTTGACGATAAGCCGATAGAATTACAGAGATGTACTAATTGTCTTTTAACCCTCTTTGTGATTCTAAACTCCGTACCAATGAACCGAGTATGTTCAGGGAAAAAGCGGAAATATAGAGCCATTAGATCCCCATTATAACTTTCAGAAAAAGCTTGATGTAAAGATAACCTTCTATCTAGATTTGTAGATGGGAAACTAGTAAGAGGTTCAACAGGGTGACTGATATCGATGCAATTACGAGGTGCTGTACTAGACAAAGGAGGGATTCCTATAGGGGAACGATGCAAACTAAGGCCGCTTCTTATGAAGTTACTCATGAGAGTACGACGAGAGCTTGTTGGCAGGGCACTGCTTGTAGAAGGACGAGATGGATCAAACATTTCAGGGCTAGGTGAAAAGACACGAAATCTTTCTAGCTCTGACAAGAAGTTGGAAAATGGTGAACGCATTGTTTATTTTTTCTTTTATAAAATATTGATAGAGAAAGATAAGGATTTTTTCCGGGTTATCTTTAAAAGCATCGGATTTCGCATTACCGTATAGGCCAACAACACAATAATATGGAGTCAGACACACTGATGTATGAATAGTCTAGTGGGCATTTCTGTAGGGCAACCGCACTGTATTCTATTAGAGTGTCAAGACAGACCATTACAGAGTGTAGCCGAAGGGGCGTACGGCGTTAACTACAATCCTAGCTCACAGACTAGAATAACCGGTGTCAAACCCAGTAAATGTGGATATATCCCAAGCTCCTGAGTGGTACAAGCACACTGTAGCTTGTGACATCTAGCTTGTCCAGGCTAACTTCAATAGCATTGAAGCTAAGGGATTTGTTTTTTGTCTATATTTATAGACAGCCATTACCCATATCCAACAAATACACCCTAGCAAAAAACAGTTGTTAAGTCCTTTTAAAAAGGAGCTTTTAATAATTTAATCACTGCATACTAGGGAACTGACATTGCTTCTTTCTCTATAGGGTCTCGTTTCTTTATGTGTACTTTTCCACTTCATGACCAGGAATTATAGGTCGGCATTTCTTTCATTCCATCAAGAAAGGCACCTCTGGACGTCTGCTTCAACTTCAAGCCCTTCTAGGGTAGGGATAGGGACCATGGATCAAGATTTCTGGTTCCCCTTCGATTTTCAACTTCGCAGTCTGGTTGAACAGCCTCCCAATGAGAGTGAGTCCAGTCCATCTTCCGATATGCTGTGTCCTCTACATTCGCTTCGTCCTCCGCTTTTGACTCCTCTACTGCGCAAAGATTTTGATCCCCGTTTAGTGAGTCGTGAAAGCACCTACCTTATGTTTAGACGTATTGGTTTCAGTGAAAAGCCAAATAGAGAGTTTTGCGTGTGCCTGCTTTAGTAAGAGTAAGGAAAAAGCTTGAAAAGCGTACTTGCTTTAACAACGGAAAGAGGT